GGTGACATAAGTCCCTCCCTACAAGTCATGAATTTAGAATTCTTGTAATAAAACAAAACAACAAGGTCTACTCGACATAAATTAGGAATAGATTTAATTAACCTTTTTCACAGGAATCTTTCACAAAATTATCAACTAATCAGAATGATTCTTTATTAGACCATGATATTTGATTCGCCAAATACATCATTATTGTATATTCTTTCATATGTATAGCGCAACCTAATACTTGTTTTTCAAGTTTTTAATCTTTGACTTTTTATAAATCGAAATATTTAATATTAAAATAATAATAATAAAATAACTCTTGACAGTAATATATGTTGTATATGTAAATCCTAGATATGACAATATGCGGAATTCATCCATGAAAATGAAAAACAAGGGGGGGTTGAAAAAGGAATGAATAGATGGGACGCATAACCGGATATGCTAAAATGAAAATACGAAAAAAAAAGCTAATGAGATAAAATAATAAATAATAAATATAGTTCCGTTTCGAATTCGCTAGATAAAACAAAGTCTTGCCTGTTATGATAAATAAATCAAAGACTTTACGCAACATTTTTTTTTTTATTCATATATATTTTTTTTAACTAGGTTTCGGTTAGTTGAGCTTGAAAATGACTATTCCTTCATTGAAATTGAATAAGTAAAAATTTTAATTGCACATTCGCTTGGGCGGTACCAACGAAATTGAGTGCTTACTCCCATTTATTTTTGAATTAACCGATCAATTTGCTATCGAAGATTTTTTCTGTATTCGAAAAATTTCGCAACAAAATTTAACATATTTTTTTATTATGAGAATAAATCCTACTACTTCGGATCCAGAGGTTTCGATACGTGAAAAAAACAACCTGGGACGTATCGCCCAAATCATCGGCCCGGTACTGGATGTAGCCTTTCCCCCGGGCAAGATGCCTAATATTTACAATGCTCTGGTGGTTAAGGGTCGAGATACTCTTGGTCAAGAAATTAATGTGACTTGTGAAGTACAGCAATTATTAGGAAATAATCGAGTTAGAGCTGTAGCTATGAGTGCGACAGAGGGTTTAAAGAGAGGAATGGACGTGGTTGATATGGGAAATCCTCTAAGTGTTCCAGTCGGCGGCGCGACTCTAGGACGAATTTTCAACGTGCTTGGGGAACCTGTTGATAATTTAGGTCCTGTCGATACTCGCACAACATCTCCTATCCATAAATCCGCGCCTGCTTTTATACAATTAGATACAAAATTATCTATTTTTGAAACAGGAATTAAAGTAGTAGATCTTTTGGCTCCTTATCGTCGTGGGGGAAAAATTGGACTATTTGGTGGGGCTGGCGTGGGTAAAACAGTACTAATTATGGAATTGATCAACAACATTGCCAAAGCTCATGGTGGTGTATCCGTATTTGGTGGAGTAGGCGAACGTACTCGTGAAGGAAATGATCTTTACATGGAAATGAAAGAATCAGGGGTCATTAATGAACAAAATCTTGCAGAATCAAAAGTGGCCCTAGTCTACGGTCAGATGAATGAACCGCCGGGAGCTCGTATGAGAGTTGGTCTGACTGCCTTAACTATGGCAGAATATTTCCGAGATGTTAATGAGCAAGACGTACTTCTATTTATCGACAATATCTTCCGTTTCGTACAAGCAGGATCCGAGGTATCCGCTTTATTGGGTAGAATGCCTTCTGCTGTGGGTTATCAACCCACCCTTAGTACCGAAATGGGTTCTTTACAAGAAAGAATTACTTCTACGAAAAAAGGGTCCATAACCTCTATTCAAGCAGTTTATGTACCTGCAGACGATTTGACTGACCCCGCTCCTGCCACCACATTTGCACATTTAGATGCGACTACCGTACTATCAAGAGGATTAGCTGCCAAAGGTATCTATCCAGCGGTAGATCCTTTAGATTCAACGTCAACTATGCTACAACCTCGAATCGTTGGTGAGGAACATTATGAAACTGCGCAACAAGTCAAGCAAACTTTACAACGTTACAAGGAGCTTCAGGACATTATAGCTATCCTGGGGTTGGACGAATTATCCGAAGAGGATCGCTTAACCGTAGCAAGAGCACGAAAAATTGAGCGTTTCTTATCACAACCTTTTTTCGTAGCAGAAGTATTTACGGGTTCTCCGGGAAAATATGTTGGTCTAGCGGAAACAATTAGAGGGTTTAAATTGATCCTTTCCGGAGAATTTGATTCTCTTCCTGAACAGGCCTTTTACTTAGTGGGTAACATCGATGAAGCTACTGCGAAGGCTACGAACTTAGAAATGGAGAGTAAATTGAAGAAATGACCTTAAATCTTTGTGTACTGACTCCGAATCGAATTGTTTGGGATTCAGAAGTAAAAGAAATAATTTTATCTACTAATAGTGGACAAATTGGCGTATTACCAAATCACGCGCCGATTGCCACAGCTGTTGATATAGGTATTTTGAAAATACGCCTTAATAACCAATGGTTAACGATGGCTCTGATGGGCGGTTTTGCTAGAATAGGCAATAATGAAATCACTATTTTAGTAAACGATGCGGAGAAGAATAGTGACATTGATCCACAAGAAGCTCAGCAAACTCTTGAAATAGCAGAAGCTAACTTGAGAAAAGCCGAAGGCAAGAGACAAACAATTGAGGCAAATCTAGCTCTCAGACGAGCTCGGACACGAGTCGAGGCTCTCAATACGATTTGATTTTGTAACTAGCTGACGTGCAAAAAAAAAAAGAACGTATAAAAAAATAGGATCAAAAAGCGAGAAAAACAATAAAAGAAAAAAGCGGGTTACAAAAACTTATTAGACACCATGATCGTGGTGTCTAATAAGTTATACCTACTATTGGATTTGAACCAATGACTCCTGCCGTATGAAAGCAATACTCTAACCACTGAGTTAAGTAGGTTTTTTATCATCGTAAAGAGAAGGAATATGGATACCTACCACATCGATAGGATTATAAATCCAATATTCTTTCTAAGCAATACCAATAACCAACGAGATCAAAGAGATATAATGTTTGATCATGTAATATAAATCTTGACAAGAAATTATCTACATGATAAGATAAAATGTGTATCACAAACACAAGGGCTATAGCTCAGTTAGGTAGAGCACCTCGTTTACACGTGCGCCAAAGTTTTTCAAAGGAGTCCATCACGCAATCAAACTAATTGATTGATCTTATTAATAAATCGATGTCTTACTCCATTATTTTTTTTAGGAAAAAAAGAGGGGAACAATAGCCTGACATTAGGTCCTATTAAAGTACCCCGTTAGGTAGGGAATGAATAGAACCCATCATTGATTTGAGATATTGATAGGGTGAATACCCAGTCTACTCAATGCTAGGCAGAATGAGTATAAGGAACTCAAAAACGCTCTTTTCGTCCTATGAACCTTAAGGTGTATCAAGTTTCATGTTTGATTTTTTAATCAGGATGTTAGAGACTATATTTAACTTAAGTTGATCTATACCAAAAGCAAACCTACGTCAAGAGAACCCTTCTTTGAAACACTTTGGTAGTTCTTCTGTATTGTATTAGAATTAAAAAAAATCAATCAGAGTACTTGGAACCATTTATTATCTTTTTTTTTTAGAAAAAATATGGCAGACTAACTGATCTTTCTATCAGTTAATGAAAGAGCCCAATGCAAAAAAAATGCATGTTGGGTCTTTGAAAGAGTTCGAATCATTTTGATAATAATAAGTTCGAACTCTTTTACCGAGCAGGTCTACGGTTCGAGTCCGTATAGCCCTAACCCTAACTAAGAAATTTATTCTAATAAATGACATTCAAATAAAAAAAATTGGATAATTTTTTTACTTACATTATTGTATTCTTTATTTCTAACTGGTTACTTTCAATTGCTTGGTTCATAAAAAAAATTCCCTTACCATAAACCACCAGTCCTCGGGATAGTTCAGAATAAAACGTAAAACCAATTTTATTTCAATGGATCCAATTACTATCTATCTATCGATATATCTATATAGATACTTATAATTTCGAATAAACTTTTTTTTTTCATTAATTTTCATAGCCGTAAGTGGATTTTTTTATATGAATTTTCCTCGTTCACTGGCTACAATCAAAAAGTTCATAATACTTTATATTTTTGTATTCCCACTCAATCTTGGTTACTTTTTTTCTGACACGGCCCTGTTTAAAGATAAAAACATAAATTTAATTTAATTAAATTCAACCCAAATTAAATCTAGCTAATACTAAGTAATATGGGTATGGTAAAGTCTTACTGAATTTTTTGATACGTCATAATTTTAAAAACAAAGAGATTTTTCTAAATTTTTTTTTTAATTTATAAATTTATAAATAAAACATAAACAAAATTTCATAAACAGAAAAAAAAAAATTACTAGTTATTAATCATATTAATAATATATTATTAATAATATAATAATATTAGTAATAGAAACATGGAAATATTAAGTAATAAGTGTACTTAAAAAAAGATTACAATCAATAAATCTTATTTTGAGATGTCTACCACAGCAACCAAACGAAAATAAATGATTCGATTAACCTGAATTTTTGTTTTGACTCAAGAGTTCTATATCCCTTGCCCAATCCACTCCGATTGGAATTGATTAGGCGGGTTTTTTTTCCACATTCATAGGAGTTCGTCTATGTTTCTGCTTTACGAATATGATATTTTCTGGGCATTTTTAATAATATCAAGTGCTATTCCTGTTTTAGCATTTCTAATTTCCGGAGTTTTATCTCCAATTCGGAAGGGGCCGGAGAAACTTTCTAGTTATGAATCAGGTATAGAACCGATCGGGGATGCTTGGTTACAATTTAGAATCCGTTATTATATGTTTGCTCTGGTTTTTGTTGTTTTTGATGTTGAAACAGTTTTTCTGTATCCGTGGGCAATGAGTTTCGATGTACTGGGGGTATCTGCTTTTATAGAAGCTTTAATTTTCGTGCTTATCCTAATTCTTGGTTTAGTTTATGCATGGCGAAAGGGAGCATTAGAA